AGGAATACCGCAAATAGAGCCATTGCAACACCCATCAAAGGGGTCGTTCCCCATCCAGGAGCTACTTTACCATATTCGGAATTCAATGGTTTCAATAACTTCCCTACAGTAGTGCTTCTTGGACCAGATCTAGAACTATCCTCAACAGTTTGTGTAGCCATAAATCTTATTTTGTATTCATTACGATCTGTTGACTTTGTATACCATTCCGTTGTAAATAAATGATCTTAGCATAGATCCGGTGTGGTCTTTCAATTCTATAATAATGGAAACAGCAACCCTAGTCGCCATCTTTATATCTGGGTTACTTGTAAGTTTTACTGGGTATGCTCTATATACTGCCTTTGGGCAACCCTCTCAACAACTAAGAGATCCATTCGAGGAACACGGGGACTAGTTGACGTAATCAGCCTCCAAATATTTGGAGGCTGATTACGTCAATGAAAATAATGAAAAATTATTTCATTTTTTAGTTGAAATTTTAGGTGGTTCCCGAAAAAAAATAGCGAAAAAAATTATCCCTAAAGTGGATACTAAGAGAAATGTATAAACCAATGCTTCCATAAATTTGATCGTGGTTTACAATTATAGCTTTCATACCTGTTTTGTTTACTTGGGAGTATCCCTCTGGATAAAGACAGAAAAAGAGTCAAAGAAATGGCAGCGATTTAAATCAAGATTCCTACAGTACCCTACCTATTAAATAAAATAATAAACAGAAACTAGAAGAAAAAAAGCAATGTTGCATCAGACTGCTTGTCGTTTTGTAGTTGGATCTCCAAGTTTTTGGAATGCCCCAAATTCCACTTGAGCATCCAAATCTGGATCAATACCAGCAAAAACATCTCTGAAGAGGGTTCTAGCACCATGCCAAATGTGTCCAAAGAAGAAAAGTAGAGCAAACGAAGCATGTCCAAACGTAAACCAACCTCTTGGGCTGCTACGAAAAACACCATCGGATTTCAAAGTCGCACGATCTAATTCAAAAATCTCACCCAATTGAGCCCGTCTAGCATATTTTTTCACAGTTGCGGGATCACTATAACTCACTCCATTGAGTTCACCACCATAAAACTCAACAGTTACACCTACTTGTTCGACACTATATTTTGATTCTGCCCTTCTAAACGGGACGTCGGCTCTAACAATTCCGTCTCCGTCTACCAAAACAACCGGAAAAGTTTCAAAAAAAGTAGGCATACGGCGTACAAAAAGTTCACGCCCTTCTTTATTCCTAAAGACGGGGTGGCCCAACCATCCAACAGCTATTCCATCCCCATTGTCCATTGAACCTGCTCGGAATAACCCCCCTTTTGCTGGATTATTACCAATATAATCATAAAAAGCTAATTTTTCAGGAATTTTAGCCCAAGCTTCTGATAAACTTTGATTTTCAGCTAGTCCAGCACTAACTCTTCGATATATTTCTTGTTGAAAGTATCCCTGATCCCATTGATAACGAGTAGGACCAAATAATTCGATAGGAGTAGTTGCAGAACCATACCACATAGTTCCAGCAACAACAAAAGCTGCAAAAAAGACAGCAGCAATACTACTGGAAAGAACGGTTTCAATATTGCCCATACGTAATCCTTTGTATAGACGTTGAGGCGGACGAACACTAAGATGGAATAGGCCCGCTAATATACCCAACGTCCCTGCTGCAATATGATGAGAGGCTATTCCTCCCGGAACAAAAGGGTCAAAACCCTCCACGCCCCACGCCGGGTTTACGGGTTGGACCTTTCCGGTTAGTCCATAAGGGTCGGATACCCATATTCCAGGACCATATAATCCTGTTACATGAAATGCGCCAAAACCGAAGCAAGCCACTCCTGAAAGAAATAAATGAATTCCAAAAATCTTGGGCAAATCCAAAGAAGGTTTTCCTGTACGTTCATCACAAAAAATTTCTAGATCCCAATATACCCAATGCCAAATAGCTGCCAAGAAGCACAAACCAGAAAACACGATATGTGCTCCGGCTACCCCTTCGTAACTCCAAAGACCCGGATTCGTTATAGTCCCTCCTGTAATATTCCAACCGCCCCACGAATTGGTTATTCCTAAACGAGTCATGAAAGGTATAACGAACATACCTTGTCTCCACATTGGATCAAGAACGGGGTCGGAGGGATCAAAAACTGCTAATTCATATAGAGCCATCGAACCAGCCCAACCAGCAACCAGAGCAGTATGCATTATATGAACAGAAAGTAAACGACCGGGATCATTCAATACAACAGTATGAACACGATACCAAGGCAAACCCATGGAAATACCCCTTTATCAACGAAAAATAGACACTATGTAACTTTATTGCATTGGAAAAAACTATGCTACGTACCCCCCTTTTTAGGTAATTATTTCGGAGAAAGGATTAATATTTGTTCTATTCTGTTAGTAATAATGGAACAATTCAATTCATAGAAAAAAGGGAAGCGGATCTATTCTATATCCGATAAGTACCAATATGCAATGGGGGTGAATCCTATTTTATATGAACCAAGATAGCTATTATTGTTGATCATTCAGAAGCCCGTTCGTAAAAAATTTCCTTTAGTTTTATTCATTCTCTCTTACTTTACTTTTATTTTATATTTTATTTTAGCTTATTCAACTTATGTATTAAATATCATTAATTTAAATATGATTAATAAAGTAGGAAAAAAGGATAATAGTATTAAAAACCGAAACCCCAATTTTACGTTTCCACATCAAAGTGAAATAGAGAACTTCATTCTCTTTTTTTTTCATTTCATGCCTATTGGCGTTCCAAAAGTACCTTTTCGAAGTCCTGGAGAAGGAGATACATCTTGGGTTGACATATAGTGCGACTTGTCAGATATATCGGGCTATATGGGATTTCCCCATTTTCTCCCTCGATCGAGATATCCTCTGTTTCGCTCAAAAAGATTGATTGAATTTTCAAAAATTTGTAACGCGAAGCGCAAAAAATAAAGTGGAATTAAATGCAGGGAGTATTTAAATTGATATTAGATTATCAAAATTTTTTTATGGTTTACGTGATCGGACTAATAAAATGAAGTATCCAGGCTCCGTTTAGCAAAAACCCAATTGATAATTAATATATAATATTTTTATAATTACTACTTATATGATATGCAAAATTATGATAAAAATTCTATAAAAAAATTGAAACAGGGCGATCTAAAACTGTTGCTCAAATCAAATAATATAATTCAAAATTTGTTGACTATTTGACAGAAGACATGTGAAAGAAATGAATTGAAAAAAAAAAGAAGGAGTAGTAAAAAAAGACGCGGTATTTGGTTCATTTGTCCTATATGTGCAAATCAAAATCGGGCAAATTTTTCCTTTTACTCGGGGTAGAGCATAAACCTAAAAAATGGAATAAAAAAAGGAAGAAGCCCGTTCAGGAACAAGAAAAAACCATCGCCATTTCAACTGAATCTCGATGAAAAAAAAATATCAATGAATCAAATGAGTCTGACAGGGTTAATCAATCGTTTTATTAGAGGATTATAATATCTAATACAAGGTACAAGGCACCAAAACTAAATTTCTCTTTTACTTTTGGGAGCAAGCCCTTCCGTTATAAGTTAGAAAGAAAAACCCTCTATGAAAAAAGGGGAGGTTGGAATCGACACATTGATTTTTTCACAATTTTTGTTGAACCGTATGCACCAAAAGGTGCCTGTACGGCTCCTAAGGAATAAAAATTTATCCTAATCAACCGACTTTATCGAGAAAGATTATTTTTTTTAGGCCAAGAGGTTGATACCGAAATCTCGAATCAACTTATTAGTCTTATGATATATCTCAGTATAGAAAAGGATACCAAAGATCTTTATTTGTTTATAAACTCTCCTGGTGGATGGGTAATATCTGGAATGGCTATTTATGATACTATGCAATTTGTGCGACCCGATGTACAGACAATATGCATGGGATTGGCCGCTTCAATAGCATCCTTTATCCTGGTCGGAGGAGCAATTACCAAACGTATAGCATTCCCTCACGCTTGGCGCCAATGAGTTTTTTTTTTTCGAGAAAAAAATACTATGCCTTCGCCATCGTAAATATGAATTAGTTAAGTAATAATAGCATGGCACTTCGAATTCAATATGAAATTTTTTAGATTAAAAAAAAATTCGATTATATATTGAAAGAGTAGTATGAGATAAGGAAGAGGTTTTTCAAATGATATCTTACCTATTCGGGCACATTTCAGCGTCACAAACTTTGTTTTCACACCGTACAAAAAAAAAAAGACACTTTGGGATTGCTGAATCATAGACGAATCAAAAAAATGATATATAAAGCAACGGAACCATCATAGTATTTTTTTAACTCCTAAAAAAAAAAGAAGGATGGTAATTGGATGATTTCTGGATCTGCGTATAATACAACCTATATTTTGTTTTCTTTCGCCAAAAGGAAAGGTCAAAAAAGTCAATTCCATTGTGGAGCCGTATGCAATGCACAAAAAAAGCCTGTACGGTTATTCAATTTTATCTGTTTTTTTTTGTTTTGGTTATCCCGTCTCATTCTGCGAAATAGAAAAACCTTTTCTATTATATCATCAGGGTAATGATCCATCAACCCGCTAGCTCGTTTTATGAGGCACAAACGGGAGAATTTATCTTGGAAGCGGAAGAATTACTAAAACTTCGCGAAACCATCACAAGGGTTTATGTACAAAGAACGGGCAAACCTATATGGGTTGTATCCGAAGACATGGAAAGGGATGTTTTTATGTCAGCAACAGAAGCCCAAGCTCATGGAATTGTTGATCTTGTAGCGGTTCAATAAAAAATAGGAGCGATTTCATGCAAATCTACAATTTCTAATTTTATATCTTTTTAGATTAAAGGTTTAGTTTCATATTCTCTTCAATATAAAAAAATATTGAAGAGAATCTTGAAGAGAAGTAATTCAGAATTAGCCGGTTAGAACTAATCTAAACCAGCCCATTATTTATATGATTCCGTATGCCAACCATTAAACAACTTATTAGAAATACAAGACAGCCAATCCGAAACGTCACGAAATCCCCAGCGCTTCGGGGATGCCCTCAGCGACGAGGAACATGTACTCGGGTGTATGTGCGACTCGTTTAGATCATAGACTGAGACATAAAAAGTAAATTCTTTTTGAAATATCACGGATCAGTACCTGTGAATAAAATAGAATGGACGAACTCGATTCATTATTTAAAAAATATAGATCGTTCATATATTCTATTGTGTCTGAAACTTATGGTTTACATTGGTGCAAATCCAATCAACTCCATTTTTTAGAAAACCCCCAATGATAACAAATGATTATCCATTAAGCGGGGGAAATTCCATTTTTTAGAAAAAAAATTCCACTCTTGAAAGAAAAGAACGGACTAACAGGGTAAATGACCTAATCAATTTTAAAAATGAAATACCGTTACTGTATAAAGGGGATCTCATTGTGAAAGACCTATTACTGGAATATTCATGGGGTAGAGCCAAAGAATGTGAATTGTACAAGTTACCAATAGTATTGATTAATTAAAAGAAGGAGCTCCGGTGTATAGAGAGGACCTCACCGTTTTAGAAGTAACCATAGAAACGATGGAACCCACTATTTATCCAATTCTATTTTTTTATATCAAGGGAATTTCTCCTTTCAAAGCAAAGGAAAATACCTAGCAAAAAATAGTGGTGGGGAAGGTTAGAGTAGCAAAAGCCATTGGAATTTTTTTTATACATTGGAATAATTCGTTTGGTTATTAATAGACTAGTAAAGGGGAAAAGAATAACTAAAAAAAGAATTAGTTATTCATCAAAGTTTGATTTATTCAATGACTAGAATTAAACGCGGATATATAGCTCGGAGGCGTAGAACAAAACTTCGTTTATTTGCATCAAGCTTTCGAGGGGCTCATTCACGACTTACACGAACTATGACTCAACAGAGAATAAGAGCTTTAGTTTCGGCTCATCGGGATAGGGGTAAAAGAAAAAGAGATTTTCGCCGTTTATGGATCACTCGAATAAATGCTGTAATTCACGAAATGGGGGTATTCTATAGTTATAATCAATTCATACACAATCTGTACAAGAAGCAATTACTTCTTAATCGGAAAATACTTGCACAAATAGCTCTATTAAATAGGAGTTGTCTTTATACAATTTCGAATGACATAAAAAAATAAGGGGATTGGAAGAAATCCACGAAAATATTTGAAATAGAGTTCTAAGGAGAATGAGCTCGGGGAAGGTAGAGTAGAAATTAGTATTATAAAAAAAAGTCGTCAAAATAAAACGAGAGTATATAGTCGCGAAAAAACGAGTTATGCTTTTCGACGATTCTTTTCTTTTTTTTTTTTTTATGATAGATACAGACGTAACAATCAAATTTTTATTCTTGATTGGATTTTTTGAACAAAACATTAATCTCTTTTTTAATTCCTTCAGATTGGAATTGTTATTAAATTGAAGAATAAGTCTATTTTTTTCTGGTTCTAAGGCTAGTAGTTCTAGGGGTCGACTCACTTCTTTCAAATTGTTTCTGATTATTAAGAAAAGGTAACAAAGATAAAATACGAGCTTGTTTTATAGCAATAGTGATTAATCGTTGTTGTTTTAAAGTCACTCTATTCACCCGCCTAGATAATATTTTTCCTTGTTCACTAATAAATCGACTAATTAAACTCATGTTTCTATAATCAATTCGATCCCCCGATTGGATCGGGGGCAAACGCCTACGAAAAGATCGCTTGGATTTAGTAAAAAGTCGCTTAGATTTATTCATAATTTTTATTTTTATTCCTTATCTCTAAAATCCTATTTTGATCGGATCAAAATAAACACGATTTCTATTTCTATTTCTATATAGAATTAAGAATATAGGATTAGATTTCTTTCTATTGATTTATTTGTTTATATATATATATATGTAATAATATATAGATACTAGCATTATTCCTGTTCTTAAAATAAAAGTTGACATACAAGCACTCAATTTCATCTATTTCTTGATTTCCCCGTGAATTGTATGTTTATAACAATAGGGACAGAATTTTCTCAATTCCAATCGACTAGGGGTGTTATGCCGATTCTTTTGAGTAATATATCTGGAAATTCCCGCGGATTCTTTCTTAATATCATTTCGAACACAACTGGTACATTCCAAAATAATTGTTACTCGAACATCTTTACCCTTGGCCATGAAACCTCCTTTGGATTTATGATTCACCTCAATCTTCTATTTTAATTTTAGGATCCAGAAAGAACAAGAACCAAAAAAATAGAAGCTGTTAACTAAAAAAAATTCTGAAATATTTCGTTGCAATGAATATTTTATTAATTTTTAATTAAATAAAAATAAAATAATAAGTAATACAATGATTTTGTGAAAACTATATTTAAAATCTTTGTACAGTATTTTTTTTTAAGTATCTCATAGGATACTCTTTCCCTAGCAACACTTTTTTTGTTCTATTACTAATTTAATTGGATCCTGAACCCTCGTTTTTATGACCTTTCCCCCCCCCACCTTTTCTAATAAGTTTTTTAGAATAAATTAGAAAAAGTGAGGGGGGGGATTAGTCCCCGATCGTTGATTATATCTCTAAATTTTTCACCCCTTTCTGATGTTAATAACTAGAATGAAAAAAAGGGAAATGTTAATGCATCTGGAAATAAACGATTAATCTCTATTAATAAACCTGCTAACGAACCGAACCATAGAGTACTTAGTACCGGTGCTACGGAAAGATATGTTTTTAGATCTCGCATTTGAAATCCTCCTTCTTTCTTCTTTATTGTATTACATTATATATTATATATAGTAATATATATAACTACAGATGTACATGTAATTAAGAAGTTCTTGTATTTGTATACGTAACTTCCGTCCCCCCGCTTTCAAAATTAGAATTTCAATATTGTCTATGTCTACTAGAACGATCTTATAGATTCCATTTGAAAACGTAAACGCCTATTTATGTAAAATTGAAATTGAGAGAATTTTTGTAAAAAAAAAGTAAATTTTTTAATTATATCTTTGTTATCTGATATGAGAAAAAAAAAAAGACGAAATTAATTTGATATACCAATAAAAAAGAAGAAGGATGTGGAAAACAAGACAGGAATTCTCTACAATGACACTGTAAACCTATTGAAAGGGATGTAGCGCAGCTTGGTAGCGCGTTTGTTTTGGGTACAAAATGTCACGGGTTCAAATCCTGTCATCCCTACCTATTACTGCTCAGAAGAGCAGTAACGAGGTATCTATTTTGATCTATTTTTTTTAATCGGACATACATTTACATTTAATTCTGAAATTTATGATATACTATGTATGATATAGTATATACGTACAAAATCGAGTCGGGTTAAAGAATGCCCTCTTTCTAGCCTTTTCGTTTTTTATAAAAAAAACAAGAAAAACGCTCTTAGTTCAGTTCGGTAGAACGTGGGTCTCCAAAACCCAATGTCGTAGGTTCAAATCCTACAGAGCGTGATTTCACTCTTGTTTATTAGATTGTATCAAAATTCCACTGTTCGCAAATTACTGAGCAGCAATCTTAATTAGACCTCCCGCATAGGAAAGCAAGAAGGAGGTCAGTAAAAAAAACGAGATGTTAATTAATTAAAAGTCCAACTGATCACCACGTCTGTATTGTAAATAAGCAGTTACGAATAATCCAGCCAAAGTAATAGGAATTAGACCTAAGACGATTCCAAATAAAAAAACTTCAATCATTTGAATTTTCTTTTGTTTTCATTTTTGAAAGGGAGAAAAGAGAGGTACTATCTATTCCTAGCTCTTAATCTGTATTGCCAATGAATCTCAATGACCAAAATTGGGTAATTAACACGGTAAGGAACTATCGAACATATGAAATACCACCGAAATCCTTTTTTATAAAAAAATCTGCATTCAATTAATTTCAAATAAGTCGTATTTTGCTTAGACCAATAAATAGAACTGAGGTTATAGTTAAAGCTGCTAGTAGAAAACCGAAATAACTAGTTATAGTAGGCATGAAGGGACTCAATAAAATATGTTTTTTATACATATGTTTCTAAAGTACTTCCCTAAGTTTCAATTGAAATTTTTTTTTAAGAAATAGAGAAAGATAACTAGTTCCAAGAATTAAAAAAATTCAATTGAAAATTTGTGAATTATCAATCATTATAGGTGGTATGAACAAAAATAGAGAAAGATAAAAAGAACTCAATTCATCGTCTTTGGCATCTGCACTATCTCAGGAGTCAGAATTCACGTAACTAATTAATTGAAAAACTCTTTAAGAAATTAATAAAAAAAAAAAAATAATACATAAAAAAAATAACTCTATTATCTAACTTCAGCCAAAACATATAACTTTTTTTGAATTAATATGTAAAAATTTGAAAATAAGTTGTTTGATTCTTTTTTTTTTTTTTTATTGACCTTAGAACCTAGAATACGCCCCTTTCTACTTTTTTTAAATTGAATTTACTTAAATTTGAACTCATTAGATTAAATAGTAGAGCAGTTTTCTTCATTTAATCTATCGAATGAGACTAAAAAGAAAAGAGGTATCCTACACGGAGAACGAGATTAGTCAAAAAAATATTTATTTATTTTAACTAGATTTTAAAAGATAACTAGATTTTTAAAACTTGTACTTAGCAATTTCTATTATCGTTTCCTTTCGAGGTTTTAGGTTTTTTTCTTTCGAGATTATATAGAAAATAGAGTGAAAAACCCATCACCTTTGTAGTTAGTTAAAGAAAGAAAAAAACCTTTGAATTGTGAATTGAATACAACAAAACAATGCACGCATTACAAATATTTAGTATTTTTTTATTATTTTTATTTGTTGTTCTTTTTAATTGATCCAATCCAAAACTATTCTTCTTTTTCTTGTTACTGCAAATTCATTCCTTAAAATGAAACAAAAAGTAAAAGGAGGGGATCACATTATCATTAAAAAAATCTATTCTACAATTATGCATATGCAATGAAAATAAAATTTATGAATTTTTAA